TGGATTCACAATAACTCTGAATTTTTTCTTTCATATATATATATATTCGATAGATTCGGGTCGTGATTAATCGTTTGATATGTTAGTATGTATACGTACGTATTAGATATATTATATAAGGCCGTCCTTTCTGTAATTTCGATAGAGGAATTCCAGCTACCAACACAACGTAGTCAACTCCATTCGTTAGAACAGCTTCCATTGAGTCTCTGCACCTATCCTTTTTTTATTCTAGTTTTATAAACCCTTGTTTTCTCAAAATAAAGATTTGGCTCAGGATTGCCCATTTTTAATTCCAGGGTTTCTCTGAATTTGGAAGTTACCACTTAGTAGGTTTCCATACCAAGGCTCAATCCAATCAAGTCCGTAGCGTCTACCAATTTCGCCATATCCCCTTTTGATTTGAGACCAAGATCCAGTTGGAATTCCACCCATCTCTTTCATTTATTTTGGAACCGTTGAATTCATTAGATAATGATTCCCATATCGAAAAAGTGTATGCTGCTATTTGATTTTTTTGGCGATCCTCTATCAGTTTATTTCTATTGGATAAACCTTGTTTCAATCAGAAATGATTCTATCATTGATGTATCCGCAATTCAATATGGATAGATATATCCCATATATATATATGTTTCTCCCTCCCTTTCTTTTTTACAGTGCGATTTGGAATACTGGAACGGTCGATATTCATTCTTCTTTTTTTTTTTCGTCCTATCTCTTCCTTTTCCGAATGAAACCAGAAGAATGTCTCATTCTAATTTGGATTGTATCTTTATCCTTATCTTATCTTTTCTTAGGACCGATCCGCTCGCTATACGCTATAATTATTGCTAATAGCCCTAAGCTAAGATCCAGCAGTTTCCTGAATTCCTATACACTATTTCTATTTGTTATACTATTTCTATTTCTGTTATGTGAGCCCGCTTAGCTCAGAGGTTAGAGCATCGCATTTGTAATGCGATGGTCATCGGTTCGATTCCGATAGCTGGCTTTTTTTTTCTCTATCGATTTTTCCATGATTGATAATCTCTCCTTTTCTCAAAATGTTGGATCACCGATCTATTATGTCGTGGTAACTTGTAACTATGAATAAAAAATGGATTGGAGCAATTAGATCTCTACAGAACAAATCATAAAACGGAGCCTCAACTTCCTATATATACATATACAAAAAATCCGGATATTAATAGAATTCATTTCATTCTACTTTGTAATACTTCAGTAAATTTAGCTTTGCTTTGTTTATCCTTTAGTTCAGTCTTAATTTAGGATTTATTCTGTAAAATGAAATTTCAATAAAATAAAAAAAGGAGTCTTTATGTCTCGTTATCGAGGACCTCGTTTCAAAAAAATACGCCGTCTGGGGACTTTACCAGGACTAACTAGTAAAAGACCTAAATCCGGAAGTGATCTTAAAACCCAATTGCGTTCTGGGAAAAGATCGCAATATCGTATTCGTCTAGAAGAAAAACAGAAATTGCGTTTTCATTATGGTCTGACGGAGCGACAATTAGTTAGATATGTACATATCGCTGGAAAAGCCAAAGGGTCAACAGGTCAGGTTTTACTACAACTACTTGAGATGCGTTTGGATAACATCCTTTTTCGATTGGGTATGGCTTCGACCATTCCTGGAGCTAGGCAATTAGTTAACCATAGACATATTTTAGTTAATGGTCATATAGTGGATATACCAAGTTATCGTTGCAAACCCCGAGATATTATTACTACGAAGGATAAACAAAGATCGAAAGCTCTGATTCAAAATTATATTGCTTCACCCCCCCCCGAGGAATTGCCAAAACATTTGACTATTGACTCATTCCAATATAAAGGATTAGTAAATCAAATAATAGATAGTAAATGGATCGGTTTGAAAATAAATGAGTTGTTAGTCGTAGAATATTATTCCCGCCAGACTTGAACCTAACGAAAATAACAAAGAAAGATTCAGAGAATTTTGCCCTCTTTTCGACGAAGTAAATAGATCTAAGGGCCTTGATCCGCATTTTTCTCATTCACGTATTACAAATAGATCAGCAGTAGGATTTTTTTTCTTTTTTGTTCTTTCCGATATTTGTATTTTACGTACCGCAGTAATGTAATTAGGAATAGAGAATTTCTGGAATAGAGAATTTCTATCAAATAAAAGTCTTATTGCTGGAATAATGGTATCAGTTGTTATTTGATTTGATACATTGTGGTCGGTCACGTTGGTGAATTAACAGAAACGGAAAGAGAGGGATTCGAACCCTCGGTAAACAAAAGCCTACATAGCAGTTCCAATGCTACGCCTTGAACCACTCGGCCATCTCTCCTACATAATCTTATTATTGACCAGAAACCGAGTGAATAGCGAGTCATTCATATTATTGCAGTACAGGTATGACCGATCAATGGTTCCATAGGAATAATTCCTTTCAAATTTCCTATTTCTCAACACCAACTTCTCTCATCAGCTACCCCATGGATCTATTACAAATGCATGAATCGTCCCATGGATTTTTATTTCCATTGTATGGCATGACGTATACACGTCATGTAAACAAAACGGATGGTTACTCTACTCTATTTTATCATGGAATAATTATTCTTTTTCCTCTTTGGATCATAACCAAATCAAAACTTTTCGAGTTATCAAAATCCGTAGTAAAAGAAAGTCCTTGGTTATTCAACTTAGATGAAATCTTAGATGAAATAGTAATAGTTCCGTTCATTGGTATACTACGAAATTGTAATGAAATCCAATCTGATTCAAATATTTCATATCTCTCCTTGTCCAAACAAAATGGGACAATTTGAGCGGAAGGTCCACATTTTTAGAATTAGTCTGTTTTATGTTATTTCGTATTGTACAATTCCTTTGTTTGTGGGATCATTTTCCCCGAAGGGTAATGAAAAGAATTCTAATTATAGATTATAGAAAGGATTGCTAATTATGCCTAGATCTCGGATAAATGTAAATTTTATTGATAAGACCTCTTCAATTGTAGCCAATATTCTATTACGAATAATTCCGACAACTTCAGGAGAAAAAAAGGCATTTACCTATTACAGAGATGGTGCGATTTGATTCTTTTTTCTTCTTTTTTTAGACTTCAGTATTATGAGAAAGATATGTGATTCGGGATAGAAAGAACCAAATTATTGAAATAAACCTACGCTTGGTGAAGGTGAGTTTGAAGATAGAACAATTCCTTCTGTCGTGTATCCTCGATTGATGCAGCCTCGGATGCTTCAATTGTTAATTTGAGTATTGAGCGAAAGGTTACACCTATGGGTTCTATATTGTAGGTCAATCCTATTCCACTAGTACCAATGGGCAGCATAGGGGAAGAAGCACTACACCAAGGAATCAACAATACGAAAACTTTGTTATAAATTTCCCTTTTCCTTATTGGTATCGGGACTAACAAGAATGGTTGGGACAACAAACATCCATCTCGTTCGTACTTTGGATACCCGTATAACCATCAAAGATCGTTGAAGTGACTAATTCCTGAAAATAGGAGGCGTTGAGGACAAAGAAATTGTTGGAGTTACCATTTCCATCTAGCACTAATATGATTGGTGTTAAAAAAACCTCTTGCGGGAAGGCTGGCTAGAGATTTCTTGTAAAAATACCAGCTCCTGTCAGTTCATAATGAGAATAGTTAAATTTGGATTCCATGGATTATTCCCCTTAGTACTATGCACAGAAGGGGGGAGCCGTATGAGATGAAAATCTCACGTACGGTTCTGGAACGGAGATTCTTTGAATAGAATGAACGACCGTAACGGATGTTGGCTCAATCCGAAGGAAATTATGCGGAAGCTTTACAGAATTATTATGAAGCTACGCGACCAGAAATTGATCCCTATGATCGAAGTTATATACTCTATAACATAGGCCTTATACACACAAGCAACGGAGAGCATACAAAGGCTTTGGAATATTATTTCCAGGCACTAGAACGAAACCCATTTTTACCACAAGCTTTTAATAATATGGCCGTGATCTGTCATTACGTGCGACTATCTCCACTATAGAAAGAAGGAAAAAAAGATCAAATCAACTAGTAAATACTAGAAAAAAAAAAATGGGCTTTCTACATATGCATCGTTCAAAGCAACGATTTTGATCAGCTGTAGCAAGGAAAGAGACTTCACGAGAACCAAAATAGGAAGAAATAGATACGGCCTATATATTCTATGGATAAAGGATCGAATTGATAGAGAAAGCACCGTAAAGATCAATTAGCGAGCTATTGGGTCGATACAGTTAAGAACTGCTTACTTATGTCATGATATGGAATAAAAGTTAGGAATCAACTTATGTAATAGAGTCGATCCACTAAGGTATTGAGCAGCGGTGTAGCATCAGATCCCAAAGATAGTAAGTTCTTTTTTTTCTTATGGAGGAAAAAAGTCTTTTTCAAAGATTCTATATGAATTTCATATATGAAACCGAGATAGTTACCTTTCAGAAAATTCTAACGATATAGGGAAATATCTATGTTTCATTCGTCTGAAGGTAGGAAAAAAGATAAAACTAATTATTGATCAAAATAAGAGTTTGAAACTTAATGTAATTAACTTCTTTTGTTTTTGTTAACCCAAGAAAAAATGGGATAGATTTATGAGAAATCTAATTCAGTTAGCATAGGATAGATTAAGATGGAACGCAAAAAGAATCGATTGCTGAGCCGTATGAGGTAGGAAACTCTCAAGTACGGTTCTAAGGAAAGGAACCACCTATTCCGACCGGGGAGAACAGGCCATTCTACAGGGTGATTCCGAAATTGCGGAGGCTTGGTCCGATCAAGCTGCTGAGTATTGGAAACAAGCTATAGCGCTTACTCCAGGTAATTATATTGAAGCACATAATTGGTTGAAGATCACGAGGCGTTTCGAATTCGAATAAGACCACTCTTTTGTTTAATTCATTAAAATTGGGTGTTGGATCCATCAATCAAATAAAATAGATCGTTCCTATGAGAAGATCCAATCAAGAATTT